CGATATCCCCGATTTCTCTCGAGTTGTAATCCAATACACAAATCAATTGGTTCCGTCAAGCTAGCTATATGCTGTGTATTATCAATTATTTCTACATAAGGTGGCAAGATGATATCTTGAGCAGTTACATATTTTGGTCCTCTAACACAAATAAACGCCTCACAAGTTCCATATAGATTACTTCTCAATACAATTTCTTTCAAATTCATTAAAATTTCGTGTATTGATTCTTGAATACCTACTATAGTCGAGTATTCATGTGGTATTTTCTCAGATTTTGCACGTGTGATACATGTTCCTTCTATTTCTCCAAGCAAAGCTCTTCGCATCGCAATACCTATTGTGTCCGCTTGACCTTTCATAAGTGGAGAGAGAATAAAGCGCCCATAATAAAGACATTTACTATCTGTTCTTGATTCAACACATTTCCACCGCAGTGTCCGAGTAGATACTCTTATTTTCTCTCGAACCATAGTAATATTATTTAAATTGGATCATATCTTGGAATCATTTTTTTCTCTTGAAAAATCTGCAATTCTCTTTTCTACACTCGTCTTTTTTTAGGGGGCCTACAGCCGTTATGTGGCATAGGAGTTACGTCTCGTACGAAACTTAATAGTATACCACTTCTACGAATAGCTCGTAATGCTGCGTCTCTTCCGAGACCTGGACCTTTTATCATGACTTCTGCTCGTTGCATACCCTGCTCTACCACAGTACGAATAGCATTTCCCGCCGCGGTTTGGGCCGCAAAAGGTGTCCCTCTTTTTGTACCCCTAAATCCACAAGTACCGGCGGAAGCCCAAGAAACTACCCGACCTCGTACATCTGTAACAGTCACAATGGTATTGTTGAAACTTGCTTGAACATGAATAACGCCTTTTGGTATTTTACGTGTACTCTTACGCGAACTAATACGTCCATTTCTGCGTGAACCTATTTTTGGTATAGATTTTGCCATAGTTTATCATTTTATAAATATGAGTTAGAGATATATGGATATATCCATTTCATGTCAAAACAAATACTTCATTTTTTATTTGTATATCAATCAAATCTTTTAGAAAGTTTTTTTACTCGAATGGTTATCCTTGTCGTTGTTTATGTTTTGGGTTAGAACAAATTACTATAATTCGTCCTCGTCTGCGGATCAATCGGCATTTTTCACAAATTTTACGAACAGAAGCCCTTATTTTCATATTTGTCATTCCTTACTTTAATTTCGATTCTTGGAAGAAAATAAGTTTCTTGAAATTTTGAACCTCCATTTTTATTCTCAAAGGAGTGTTGAAGTTGAAAAACCACTAGTCGTTTGAATCCTTATTGCGGAGTCTATAAATTATACGACCTCTGGTTGAATCATAACGGCTTACTTCAATCTTAACCCTATCCCCCGGTAGGATTCGTATAAAACTACGTCGTATTCTTCCTGAAACATAACCTAGAATAATATCTTCATTATCTAAACGAACCCAGAACATTCCATTAGGAAGTGATTCAGTAATTAAGCCTTCATGAATCCATTTTTGTTCTTTCATTCCAGGCAAAACCCCCTTAAAGTATTAACTAATAGAGGAGTGATATTAGACAACCCGTCTTTTCTCTTTTTTTTTTCACAAATAGGAAATTTTGAATCCAATTCAGATATCAGAAGGATTACCATATATAACATAAAATTTCTCCACCAATTCCTTCTAGTCGAGCCTCTCGATCTGTCATTATACCTCGAGAGGTAGAAAGAATTACAATTCCCATTCCTCCTAAAATTCTAGGAATTCGTTGATAGTTAGAATAGATTCGTAGACCAGGGCGGCTGATCCTTTTTAAATTTAAGGTATTTTTATATGGTCCTTTCCTATTTCTTCTATGTCGCAGAGTTAAAACCAAAAAATAGTTGTTTTTTTCTTGATGTTTTCTCGCGTTTTCAATAAATCCTTCTCGTAAAAGTATTTTTACAATGTTTTCGGTGATGTTAGTAGATGCTATTCGAACTGTTTCTCTTCTATTCATGTCAGCATTTCGTATAGAAGTTATTATATCAGCAATAGTGTCTTTACCCATGATGAACTAAAATCCGCGATGTTTCCGAATTTTTATCTAAGCAACATGCTTTTTTTATTAGTTTATTATTGATTTGATTTTTATGACTTTTTTTATAATAAATTCAAAACGAAAGGTATATACGTGATACACAATCTACTATAATTTCTATTTAAAATTTCTATTTCATTTCTATTTATAAATATTTCTATTTATAAATAGAAATTCGAATATCCTACATTTCATTTCGTCTTATAATACCTCGGGAGCTAATGAAACTATTTTAGTAAAGTTTTGTCTCAATTCCCGGGCAATCGCACCAAAAACTCGAGTTCCTTTTGGATTTCCTTCTTGATCAATGATAACTGCAGCATTGTCATCATATCGTATTATCATACCGTTGTCTCGTTTGAGTTCTTTACAGGTACGTACAATTACAGCTCTGATCACTTCTGATCTTTCTAAGGGCGTATTTGGTATTGCTTCTTTGATCACAGCAACAATAACGTCACCAATACGAGCATATCGACGATTGCTAGCTCCTATGATTCGAATACACATCAATTCTCGAGCCCCGCTATTATCTGCTACATTTAAATGGGTCTGAGGTTGAATCATATAATTTTTTTATCTGTTCTTTCAATGCAAAAATAAAATGCAAAGGGCGAAAAAAAAAGAAATATTGTTTGTCCAAAACAAAAAAAAACGAAGGTTTTTTTATCTCAAAGATCTATTTCTCTTGGTTCTATATTACTATCACTATCCGGAAATAATGAATTGAGTTCGTATAGGCATTTTAGATGCCGCTATTGAGATTGCCCTTCGGGCTATATTTTCTGCTACTCCACTTATTTCATAAAGTATTCGACCTGGTTTGACAACAGCTACCCAATATTCGGGAGATCCTTTTCCCGAACCCATACGGGTTTCCGCGGGCCTTACTGTTACTGGTTTGTCTGGAAATATACGTACCCATATTTTTCCACCGCGGCGTGCATTTCGTGTCATTGCTCGCCGGCCCGCTTCTATTTGTCTCGACGTGATCCAAGCGGGTTCAAGTGCCTGAAGAGCATATCTTCCGAAACAAATCTGATTCCCTCGATAAGATATTCCCTTCATTCTTCCTCTATGTTGTTTACGAAATCTGGTTCTTTTGGGGTTATAGTTGATGGTTTTTTCTTAATTCCATCTCTACTACAGAACCGGACGTGAGAGTTTCTTCTCATCCGGCTCCTCGCGAATTTTTTATTTTAATATTGAATTAAGGCATGCATGCAATAATACACTGAATCAAGAGATTCTTTTGGATTCATCTAATTTTTTTATAAAATCTTTTAATTTTTTTATAAAATCTTTATTTTTTTATTGGATTGCTAAAATATAAGCAATCCAATAAAAAAGGAATTTTCGCGGGCGAATATTTACTCTTTCAATATCTATTTTATCTGTAGGGTTAATTTATCACTTTTCAGAATAGATGAATTGTTCTTTGGTTCGTTCCGCCATCCTTCCAAATAAATCAGCAGAATTCATTTTCAATTGAATTTTCTGTATTCACAGGTTCCATCGTTCCCATCGCTTCTTAATTAATGGTTAGGTCTGAATTAGACAACGGAGCTCTTAATGAAATTTGTTTTTGAGCCAATCTTCTTAGTCTTTATTGGCTAGAGGCTCTTACTTTTTTCTAAGAACATATCCATATAATTGTATCTGTATTGATGCTTTATTACATTGTCTTTTATGAAATGATTCAAAGACCTTACATATTGGAATTATATATCTTTTATATTTATTTTTTCTTTCTCTCACCCTTCCTTTTATCTGTATCCTTTTTATATTTTGTATATTTCAATTTTGTTTTGCTTGACAATTCATTAGATCTATTGTTTATGACAAATGAAAAAATTTCAGTTGCTACAATGATAGGACAAAAATATCATACCTTGACTGCTTCTTTGGATCCAGATAATGTGATGCAATGAGTTGGTTATTAGTTCTATATTTATTAGGTTCTATTTCATACTATAACTTATAATATATAAATAAAATAATATTAATATATAAAATAATATTAATATATAAGGTAATATATAAATAATATATAAGGTTTTTACTTTTTTTATAACAAAAACCAACGAGTCACACACTAAGCATAGCAATTTTAGCAAAGGGTCAAACGAATTTTTATTTAACCTTATAGAATTAAAAATAAAAATGGTTTTGATGGAAAAAAATAAACGAAAAAGTTTGTCATTTTTTGTTTCAGCAAATCGAAACATAAACACAGGTTTAAGTAAAAGATTCTTATTCTTTGTCTATAAATATCCAAATTTTAATACCCAATACTCCATAAATAGTTCGAACGGTATAGGCGCAATAATCAATTTTCGCACGAATAGTTTGTAGGGGAACCCTGCCCTCTCTTATCCATTCAATACGTGCAATTTCTTTTCCATCTATACGACCCGCAATTTGTATTTGAATTCCTTTTGTATCAGCTTGTTCGGTTAATTCAATAGCTTTTTTCATTGCTTTTCGAAAGGATACCCTATTCTTTAATTGTCCGGCTATAAATTCTGCAAGAATATTCGAATTTCCATAAGGTTTTCCAATTCTTGTAATAGCAATGTTGAGTTTTCGGTTCACACAATTCAATTCTTTTTGCACATTTCTTTTTAGGTCTTCGATCCCTCGTGGTTTATTTTCTATTAATAACTTTGGGAATCCCATATAGATTATGACCTGTATCAGATCGATTCTTTTTTGAATTTCGATATGCGCAATTCCTTCGACACTCAAGGATGTTTTTGTATTTTTTTGTACATAATTTTTGATACAATCCCGTATTTTTTGATCTTCTTGTAGACCTTCAGAATAATTTTTTGGTTGTGCAAACCAAAGGGAATAATGATCTTGGGTAGTACCAAGTCGGAAACCAAGTGGATTTATTTTTTGTCCCA